AATCGCATTTTTTACCATACATCTATTTTACTCATCTTCAAATTAAAACGATATGGTCTATAGCTATAGAATAAGTATATATCATGCTCTAGACTATTAACGTAATGAATATGTATCCCGACCTGTCTCAATGAATTTCTATGAGTATTTTTCCGATAATTAATCACGTGTCAGGAACCAGATTTGAACTGGTGACACGAGGATTTTCAGTCCTCTGCTCTACCAACTGAGCTATCCCGACCATTTTCCATGCATTGCCTTATCTTACTAGGGACTTGCTTGTGTTTATGTCTATTAAAAGGACAAAAGGTTTTAAAACCCTTACCTAATCCCTGAAATTTTTTTGGTCTTAAAAAAAAGGAAGATTTTTTGATATTTATAAGTGTAAGGATAACCTAACAAAACAATATAGGTTGTGAATAGTGAAAAATTCAATACTCGAGAGCCTTTGTACATATATTTTCTTGTACGTGTATTGCACAAAAACTTGTGCTAAACTAAGCATAAAACGCTCGGATCTTTTTGTGAAAGAATAGAGTAAATGGAAAACATAGTGAATTTTGAGTCACCGGCGGAAAGGAGGAAAAATACTTAGGAGGTCAAATGGTTTTTTGGGGGATAGAGGGACTTGAACCCTCACGATTTCTAAAGTCGACGGATTTTCCTCTTACTATAAATTTCATTGTTGTCGGTATTGACATGTAGAATGGGACTCTCTCTTTATTCTCGTCCGATTAATCATTTTTTTTTTTTCAAAAGATCAATCAGACCCTGGAGTGAATGATTTGATCACTGAATATTCGACTCTTACTTCAATTTCTTCGACTCTTACTTCAATTTCAATTTAGAATGGATTCGCAATAACTCTTTCATTTTTCATAAAATTTGGAATTTCTTATATAAATAAAAATTATGGATTGGGGTCGTGATTAATCGTTTGATATGTCAGTATATATACGTGCGTATTAGGTATATAGGATTATCTTTTCTGTAATTTAGATAGAAAGAAGAATTCCAGCTACCAACGCAATGCAATCAACTCCATTTGTTAGAACAGCTTCCATCGAGTCTCTGCACCTATCCTTTTTTTCTCAAAAAAAACAAGGATTTGGCTCAGGATTGCCCATTTTTTATTCCAGGGTTTCTCTGAGTTTGGAAGTTACCACTTAGTAGGTTTCCATACCAAGGCTCAATGCAATCAAGTCCGTAGCGTCTACCTATTTCGCCATATCCCCCCTTGATTTGAGATCGGAATCCTATTGTGATCCCTTCCACTTCTTTTATTTTTTTTTTTATTAACTTCAGATTAGAAGAAACGATTAATTAGATACTGATTCCTATAGCGAGCGAAAAAATATTTACTGCTATTTTTTACCTATCCTCTTTTTTTTAATCTCTATCAGATGACCCATATCTATCCAATCAAAATTGATTCTATCATTGATGTATCCGCAATTCAATATGGATAAGATATATCCCATATATCTATGTCTCTCCCTCCTTTATTTTTCCGGTGGAATTTGGAATACTGGAACGGTCGATATTCATTCTTTTTCGTGCTATTTCCTTGCTTTCCGAATGAAACCGGAGGAATGTCTCATTATAATTTTTAATTAAAAAGTTAAGTTATATAATATGATTCAATATAAAATAATAATATGATTCAATATAAAATAATAATTCAATTTCAATATAATCAATCAACAAAATCCAAATTAGAATTCTAATATCTAATATAATATAATTATAATTTTTAATTAAAAAGTTAAGTTATATAATATGATTCAATATAAAATAATAATATGATTCAATATAAAATAATAATTCAATTTCAATATAATCAATCAACAAAATCCAAATTAGAATTCTAATATCTAATATAATATAATATAGATATCTAATATAATATAGAAATACATAAGAAAATAAATAATAAAATAAAAAAATAAATATAAAATAAATATAATATAGAAATAAATAAGAATATATATATCATATCAAAAAATCATATCAAAAAAAAAAAATGAATTAAAATCAAATAAATATGAATATAAAATAATAAATATGAATATAAAATAATAATAATATTAATATATAATATTGATTGAATTTATATTTTTTTTTTAATTTGAAATTGAAATATAAATTCAAAATCTATTTTATTAGAAAATATGATTGATGTTATGGCTTTATAAAATATAATATATAAAATATATGGAATATATAAGATACAAAGAATATAAAGAATATATAATATGCACGAGCTTGAGATAAGAAAGAAGAAAAAAAAAATTGCTAATAGTGAGGATCCTAACTATTTCCCGAATTCCTATGCATTATTTTTCTTTTCTGTTTCTGTTATATGAGCCCGCTTAGCTCAGAGGTTAGAGCATCGCATTTGTAATGCGATGGTCATCGGTTCGACTCCGATAGCTGGCTTTTTCCCTATTTTTTTTCTTTTTCCATGATTGATGATCTCCCCTTGAGATCAAAGAATATTGAAAAGACTCTTCTCTTTTCTTCAAATGTCGAGTTGCTCATCTGTTATATTATCTTATGCCGTGGTAACTTCCAACTATGAATAAAAAATTGGAGTAATTAGACCTCTACAGAACAAATCATAAAACGTAGCCTTAATTAACATTAACCTTTATTAATTAATATTTATTAATTAATAATATAATTAATAATTAATAATAATTAAAAATTATAGATATATATATTACATTACAATTACAAAATTACAATTACAAAACAATTACAAAAAAATCTGTATATTGATACAATCCATTTCATTCTTGTTTGTAGTACTTCTGCAGATTTTTCTTTGCTTTGTTTATGCGTTAGTTCAGTCTTAATTTAGATTTTTTCTGCAAATTTCAATAAAAAAATAAAGGAGTTTTTATGTCTCGTTACCGAGGACCTCGTTTCAAAAAAATACGCCGTCTGGGAGCTTTGCCAGGACTGACTAGTAAAAGACCTAGATCTGGAAGTGATCTTAAAAATCAATTGCGCTCTGGTAAAAGATCACAATATCGTATTCGTCTAGAAGAAAAACAGAAATTGCGTTTTCATTATGGTCTGACAGAGCGACAATTACTTAGATATGTGCATATCGCTGGAAAAGCCAAAGGATCAACAGGTCAGGTTTTACTACAACTACTTGAAATGCGTTTGGATAACATCCTTTTTCGATTGGGCATGGCTTCGACCATTCCTGGAGCCAGGCAATTAGTTAACCATAGACATATTTTAGTTAATGGCCGTCTAGTAGATATACCAAGTTATCGTTGCAAACCCCGGGATATTATTGCTACAAAGGATAAGCAAAGATCGAAAGCTCTGATTCAAAATAATATTGCTTTATCCTCTCACGAGGAGGTGCCGAAACATTTGACTATTGACTCATTCCATAATAAAGGATTAGTAAATCAAATAATAGATAGTAAATGGGTCGGTTTGAAAATAAATGAGCTCTTAGTCGTAGAATATTATTCTCGTCAGACTTGACCCGACAAAAATAAGAAGGGAAGGGTCGGATAATTTTGCTCGCTTTTCGCCGATATCGATATAAATGTAATATATCTAATATCAATCTAAGCTTAAGCTAAGGGCTTTTTTATCCAGATTTTTCCAATTTATGTATCACAACAATCGGCAGTCAAATTCTCATTCCTTTTTCGCGCTTTTCGGTATTTTTTTACATACCACAGTAATTAGGAATAGAAAATCAAACAAATAAGGGTCTTATAGAATGGGAATAATGGTTTAATTTGTTACTTGATACATTGTGTTAAGTAACCTTGGTGAATTAGATGAAGGTACAGAAACGGAAAGAGAGGGATTCGAACCCTCGGTAAACAAAAGCCTACATAGCAGTTCCAATGCTACGCCTTGAACCACTCGGCCATCTCTCCTACATAACATAATCTTATTATTGACCATAAACCGAGTGAATAGCGAGTAATTCATATTATTGCAGTACAGGTACAACCAATCTATTCTAATGAAAATGTAATACTTTTCCTAAAATCTTCAAATAAAAATATTTAATATTCCTTTTACTTCTATTCTAGGTAAAAGAATAAAAAAAGAATAAAAAACTCTTTTCTTGTTAAGGAAAAAAAAAGGGGGGGGGAGATATCCATTAATGTTTGTTAAGACGACGATCTTTCCTTATTCTTATTTTTTTTATATTATATCGGATAAGACCAATGACTTAACTTAGAATAAATCAACTGAAGAATCTATATTTTATACTAGGGTTACATTTAGACTATGGTTCTATAGGAATAAAAAATGCTTTTCCAATCCCAGATTTATCAACGACAACTCCTCTAATTACTTACCCCATAGATCTATTTATTACAAATGGATAAATTGTTCCATAGTTTTTATATTTCGACTGTATAGTGTATACACGTTATACAAACAAAAAATGATGGTAACTTTTTTTATTAAAGAATAATTATTCTATTTTTTTTTCTCTTTTAATCATGATCAAATCAAAACTTCTCGAGTTCCCAGAATCTTTAGGTAGTGTAGGAACATAAAGTCCCTGGTTCTTAAACTTAGTTAAATGAAATTAGTAATAGTTCCGCTCATTGGGATACTACAAAATTTGGATGAAATACAATCATATTCAAATATTTCCTATCTCTCCCTGTCAAAAGGACACAATTTGAGTGGAAAGTCTATATTTTTTGAGAATTAGTCTCTTTTTATGTTATTTTGTACTGTACAATTCCTTTGTTTGTGAGATCATTTCCCCCGAGGGGAAATGAGAAGAATTATAGAATGGGTTGCTAATTATGCCTAGATCTCGGATAAATGGAAATTTTATTGATAAGACCTCTTCGATTGTAGCCAATATCTTATTACGAATAATTCCGACAACTTCAGGAGAAAAAGAAGCATTTACCTATTACAGAGATGGTGCGATTTGATTCTTTTTTTTTTTTTATAGCTATCAGTCTTACAAGAAAGAGACATGTTTCGGGTTGAGGATAGAAAGAAAAAATTATATGGAAATAAACCTACGCTTGGTGAAGGTGAAGTTTGGAGATAGAACAATGCCTTCTGTCGTGTATCCTCGATTGATACAGCCTCAGATACTTCAATCGTCAATTTGAGTATTGAGCGAAAGGTTACACCTATAGGTTAGGTTCTATCTATATTGCAGGTTAATCCTAGTCTACTTTACTAGTACTAATAGGTGATATAGGGGAAGAAGCACTACACCTAGGAATCAACAACGCGAAAACTTTGTTATAAATACCCCTTTTACTTATTTGTATTGGGACTAAGAAAAATGGTTGGGACAACAAACATCCATCTCGTTTGTATTTTGGATACCCGTATAACCATCGAAGATTGTTGAAGTGACTAATTCCTGGAAATAGGGGGCGCTAGGGACAAAGAAATTGTTGGAGTTACCATTTCTATCTAACACTTATATGGTTGGTGTTAAGAAAAAAACCTCTTGCAGGAAGGATGGCTAGAGATTTCTTGTAAAAATACCAGCCCCTATCAGTTCATAAAAGGATATTCTTTTTTGATCCCATGGATTATTCTTTTTGATACTATTTGATACTATGCACAGAAAGGAGGAGCCGTATGAGATGAAAGAAAATCTCACGTACGGTTCTGGAACGGGGATTCTTTGAATAGAATGACGACCGTAACGGATGTCAGCTCAATCTGAAGGAAATTATGCGGAAGCTTTACAAAATTATTATGAAGCTACGCGATCAGAAATTGATCCCTATGATCGAAGTTATATACTCTATAACATAGGCCTTATACACACAAGTAATGGAGAGCATACGAAAGCTTTGGAATATTATTTTCGGGCACTAGAGCGGAATCCATTCTTACCACAAGCTTTTAATAATATGGCCGTGATCTGTCATTACGTGCGACTATCTCCACTATAGAAAGAAGGAAAAAAGGATTAAATTGGCTAGTACTAGTAAATTAAATATAAATACTAGAAGAAAAATAACTAGAAAAAAAAAATAGGCTTTCTACATATGCATCGTCAAAAGCAACGATTTTTATAAGCTGTAGCAAAGAAAGAGATTTCACGGGAACAAAATACCAAATATGAAGAAATGGGTGTGGCCTATATACTTTTTCTATGGATAAAGGATCGAATTGATAGAAGAAGCACCGTAAAGATCAATTTGTGGAGTTCTCAGTTAATACAATAAGAACTGCTTATTTATCTCATGATATAAGATAAAAATTAGGAATCAACTTATGTAATAGAGTCGATCCACTAAGATATTGAGCAGCGGTGTAGCATCAGATCCCAAAGATAGTAAGTCTTTTTTCTTATATCTTATAGATTATAGAAGAAAGTCTTTTTAAAAAATTCTATATGAATTTCATATATGAAAGCGAGATAGTTACCTTTCAGAAAATGATAACGATATAAATAAGGAAATACCTATATTTCATTCTTCTGAAGGTGGGAGAAAAGATAAAACGGATTTTTTTTTTGATTAAAATTAGAGTTTGAAACTTATCTAATTAACTTCTTCTGCTAACCACCCCCCAAAATGGGATAACTTTCTCAGAAATTGAATTCAGTTAGATAGGGTAGATTAAGACGGGACGTCTAAAGAACTGATTGCTGAGCCGTATGAGGTAGGAAACTCTCAAGTACGGTTCTAAGGAAAGGAATTCACTTACCTATTCCGACCGGGGAGAACAGGCCATTCGACAGGGTGATTCTGAAATTGCGGAGGCTTGGTCCGATCAAGCTGCTGAGTATTGGAAACAAGCTATAGTGCTTACTCCGGGTAATTATATTGAAGCACATAATTGGTTGAAGATAACGAGGCGGTTCGAATAAGACCACCTCCCCTTTTTAATTCATGAAAATAGGTTAGTTGGATCCATCAAATTAATAAAAAAAAATGGATCCTTTCCCTGAGAAGATCCAATCAAGGAATTTCATTATATCCCTTTCTAAAATCATTCTTCTATTTTGTTTTGTACGGTGTCTCATAAGGAAGGAAAAATTCAATGGTACGAATACAGTATAGAATATAACTAATAAAACCAAAAAAAGATACTTTTGGGTGGTTAAATATAGATAAAGATAAGATATCGGAATGATCTTTATCTTATTGATTACTAATCAAATTATCTTGTGATTTGTAATTAGAGTAATAAGGTATTTATTATGTTCCATCCAAGTAGATCCATATGGCACTTACACATTCAGATATGAATACACGAGATTGCACAAAAAGTGTTTTTTCGTCAGACCGGGAAAGTGCTTAAAAGCAAAAAAGGTCCGTTGAGCACCTAATCGCTATGTCATAATAGATCCGAACACTTGCCCGAATCGACTTCAATATCATAATTGTTCTAGTGAATAACTAAAAAAAATAAATGGATAGATGGGACAAAGAAGGGAACTAATCATAAATATCTATCTCTCAGAGGTTCACTAAAAACTTGACTGTTGGCAGGTCTCTTTGTATGTGT